AAGGGAAAAGGGGGGGTAGGGTAAATATTTTAGGGGTCAAATAAGCTTTTTGGGGATAGAGGGACTTGAACCCTCACGATTTTTAAAGTCGACGGATTTTCCTCTTACTATAAATTTCATTGTTGCCCATATTGACATGTAGCATGTAGAATGGGACTCTATCTTTATTCTCGTCCGATTAATCAGTTCTTTAAAAGATCTATCGGACTATGGAGCGAATGAGTTGATGAATATTCGATTTTTTCTTCAACGTAGAATCAATTCACACCAATTTTTCCATTTTTTCATATTAAAAGATTCGGGCCATCATTAACCATTTGATATAGTATTCAATAGATGTGTTTATCCTTCATCCTTTCTAAAGTTTTCATGGAAAGATTCCTCTACCAGCGCAGTCAACTCCCATTTGTTAGAACAGCTTCCATTGAGTCTCTGCACCTATCCTTTTCGTTTTGTGAATCTTTGTTTTGAGAAAACAGGATTTGGCTCAGGATTGCCCATTTTTATTAATTCCGGGGTTTCTCTGAATTTGAAAGTTATCACTTAGTAGGTTTCCATACCAAGGCTCAATCCAATTAAGTCCGTAGCGTCTACCGATTTCGCCATATCCCCCTTCCTTTTTCTTTTTTTTTGAGATTAAGATTTTATTAGAATATTAGTCCTTTTTCTTTCATTTCTACTGGAACCTTTGAATTTATTAGATAGCGATTACTATCCCGACAAAGTCTTTTTTCTTACCTATAGGAAACCCGTATTTGATTCAATCAAATTGGATTTTATCATTTCTGTATCGGCAATTCAATATAGATTGATATATATCCTTTATAGATCTTTCTATTCATGCCATTTTTCCCATGCAATTGGGATACTCAAAGGGTCGATTCTTTTTTTTTTTTTTCTTAACTTCCCCTTTTACGAATGAAAGCCGGGGAATGTTTGATTAGTTATAACTAATCAACCGAATTCGGAAGAAATAAATAAATTATAGAGAAATATAATATATAGGATAGAAAATATAGAAGTGTAACAAAAAGAATTTCAAATGTCATGTGAATTCAAAATAAAAAAAATTGACTATCTAAAAATATTTAAGATTGACTATCGAATATTATTCTATTCGAATTTATAATTCTGATAAAGAAATCAAAATTCTATATCGCTATATAAAATATAAATCGTTATGTTCTATAATATCCAATATTTATTGGTAATTATGGATTCTATTCTTTTCTATATTTCTAGAGACACTATACTTATAGTGTCTTGAATTTCGATGCATAGAAAATTTCTATTACTATAATGCGGGCCCGCTTAGCTCAGAGGTTAGAGCATCGCATTTGTAATGCGATGGTCATCGGTTCGATTCCGATAGCCGGCTTTTTCTATTTTTCATTTTTTTATTCAATTTTTTTTTGAAAAATTGAGAATCTTCCTTTGAAATCAAAGAATATTGAAAAGTGTCTTCCCCTCTTTCCAAAATCCATGAATTTATTAAATTATAGGTTAAGTTGTTATAGGGGGAACCCCTGACTATGCCAGGAAAAGGATCTTATATATTCTTATATATATAATAATAGAAAGTTTGACTATTTATCCAATTTATCTCATTCTTCTTTATAGTATTTATAGTAATAGTACATTACTTCAGCAAACTTCGCTTCATTTAGTTCAGTTTGAGTTTAGATTTATTCTGTAAAATCAAATTTTCAAAAAAAAAAAAGAATGAAATGAATTCTAAATAAGAATTAAGGAGTCTTTATGTCGCGTTACCGAGGACCTCGTTTCAAAAAAATACGCCGCCTGGGGGCTTTACCAGGACTAACTAATAAAAGGCCTAAAGCTGGGAGTGATCTTAGAAACCAATCGCGTTCCGGGAAAAAATCTCAATATCGTATTCGCCTAGAAGAAAAACAAAAATTGCGTTTTCATTATGGTCTTACAGAACGACAATTACTTAAATACGTTCATATCGCCGGAAAAGCCAAGGGGTCAACAGGTCAAGTTTTACTACAATTACTTGAAATGCGTTTGGATAATATCCTTTTTCGATTGGGTATGGCTTCGACTATTCCTGCAGCCCGCCAATTAGTTAACCATAGACATATTTTAGTGAATGGGCGTATAGTAGATATACCAAGTTATCGCTGCAAACCCCGAGATATTATTATGGCGAAGGATGAACAAAAATCCAGAACTCTGATTCAAAATTCTCTCAATTTTTCCCCTCAGGCGGAAGTGCCAAACCATTTGACTCTTCACCCAGTCCAATATAAAGGACTGGTCAATCAAATAATAGATAGTAAATGGGTCAGTTTGAAAATAAATGAATTGCTAGTCGTAGAGTATTATTCTCGTCAAACTTAATTAAACCTAAACTCAAATAAAATAGCAGAGGTTCGGGCAATTTTCTTCCCTTTTATCAAATTAACCTAAGGTTAAGTAAGAAAAATACGGGTTTGATTGCGATTTTATCTCATTTATGTATCATAGCCCGAGGGGC